ACAAGTGTGTAAATTACTACGGTATATGTGGTCAGAAGACTTATACCCTCTTATAATAGACTTGTAGGTAACTACTTTAGATGTAGGTCCCGATTACAAGTGTGTAAATTACTGGTATAATTCGTGGAAAAATTAGACTTGTAGGTAACTACTTTAGATGTAGGTCCCGATTACAAGTGTGTAAATTACTGGTATAATTCGTGGAAAATAAAACTTGTAGGTAACTACTTTAGATGTAGGTCCCGATTACAAGTGTGTAAATTACTGGTATAATTCGTGGAAAAATAAAACTTGTAGGTAACTACTTTAGATGTAGGTCCCGATTACAAGTGTGTAAATTACTACGGTATATGGTCAGAAGACTTATACCCTCTTAAAATAGACTTGTAGGTAACTACTTTAGATGTAGGTCCCGATTACAAGTGTGTAAATTACTACGGTATATGGTCAGAAGACTTATACCCTCTTATAATAGACTTGTAGGTAATTTTACATGTAAATTATTATATAAAAGCAATAATTAAGAGGAAATATCCTTCTATAGATCCTAAATCTATCGCATATTGTCTGCCATCTTAAATTCTTTTCTTAATATAATTAAAAGATTTGTTCCTTTCGTACAAAAATCTCTCTATAGAAGATAGAAGCCAACCTGGCTCTCGCCGGTCTTAACTCAAATCACGTAAAAATTTAAAGGTCGAACAGACCTACTATATTAACTTCTGCACCAATTAGTAAATTTTGATTCAACATCGAGGTAACAATCCTTTGCTTTAATAAGTACTCTCAGCAAAGCTTGTCCTGTTATCCCTGTGGTAATTTTAACCTTTATCCTCAAAGTAGGATCACAAACGAATTTAATAAAAATCGGAATGCCCCATTCAAACAGAATTAGTTACTGTAAAACTCATCAGGGTCTTCTCTTCTTTCTTTTTGACCTAGGTTTTTTAACCCTAGAAAATAAATTCTTAAATTTTTAAGAAAGAAAAACCCTCAGTAAGCCGTTCAAACAAGTCACCATTTAAAAGACAATTAATTATGCTACCTTCGCGCAGTTAAGATACCGCGGCTATTTATTATCACATTGAGCAGGCTTTATCTTTAATTTTTTCTAAAGAAAATGTTTTTGCTAAACAGTTGGAATTATTCTTGAGTTCCTAAAAAATTATTATTATACTTATTCCAGCATTATTTTTTTTTAATTATATTAAAAAGTTTTAAAAAACCCTATTTAAAAATTTATAAAGTAGAAACACTTTTTTATCTTAGGTACTCCTCGCCTTTGATGTTTCTATATTTTAAATTTTAGTTTGACTTTTATACGAGATTTACTCGTAAAATTTACATGACTATACTACTTTTTAACTAGCTATTACTATATCCGATAATGTTATCCATTCTACTTAGATTTTTTTTAAAAAGCCTTTTTATTAATTAGCTCTCAGCTAAATCTAAGTTTATCATAATAGTTTCGAGATTTAATATTTATTCCTAAATTACTGGATCATGATGCAAAAGGAACGATAATATAATCTATATATTTTCGTATCATTTTAGCTTTACAGCTATTTTATTAATTTATATTGTATTTTCTTTTCCTGATATTTCAGGTCCTACTGCTTGGAAGGCAGTTATTCATAGAACTTAAAAGAATTTATTCTTGAACATGGAAGTACACAACATTATTTTCTATAATATGTGCCCCTGTAGGATAAGAATTATTCATTCATTCTGGATGAGTTTTTGGAGCCCCTACATAAACGACCTTTCGTTCTCTTACTAATGCTTCTCATATAGTAAGCATAAAGAAGACTACTCCCACTACAGACATTAATGAACCATAACTTGATATACTGTTTAAGTAAGAAAATCCATCAGGAAAATCTCTATAACGCCGAGGCATACCTGCTAATCCTAAGAAATGTTGTGGAAAGAATGTAATTTTTACACCAATGAACATTATTCAAAAATGTGCAATTACCATTGTAGATTTTAAAGCTACTCCAGTAAATAACGGTCACCAATGAACTATTCCAGCGAAAATTCTGAATACTGCTCCCATTGATAATACATAATGAAAATGTGCTACCACATAATAAGTATCATGTAAACATACATCTAGACTAGCTCTAGCTAGTACTACACCTGTTAAGCCTCCTATAGTGAATAGAAATACAAAACCTAGAGATCATATAGCGGCAGGTACTTCACTTAAATCACGTAATGGACGTCCGTGAAATGTAGCTAACCAACTGAATACCTTAATCCCTGTAGGTACTGCTATTACCATAGTAGCCCCTGTAAAATAACTTCGTCTATCTAAATCTAGACCAACCGTGTACATGTGATGCGCTCATACTACGAAACCTAATATACCAATACCCACTATTGCGTATAACATCCCCATATGACCGAAAGCTTCATCCTTTCCTCTATAAAATGTTATTATTTGAGATATCATTCCAAATCCTGGTAAGATTAAAATGTATACTTCAGGATGCCCAAAAAATCAGAATATATGTTGAAATAAAATTGGATCTCCTCCCCCTGAAGGATCAAAAAATGTTGTATTAAAATTTCGATCCGTTAATAACATTGTTATTCCCGCTGCTAGAACTGGTAGAGAAAGTACTAACATATAAGCTGTTATTGTCATCGCTCAAATAAATAGAGGAAAGCGATACCAGGCCATACCTCTCTTATTACTTTGACCTATTGTCCTAATAAAATTTATGGATCCTAATATTGATCTGGCACCAGCTAAATGCAGTGAAAATATTGCCATGTCTACTCTTCTACCTGCATGAGCTATACCTCTTGATAAAGGTGGATATATTGTTCAACCTCCACCTACTCCATTCCTTGCAAAAAAGGACCCGATTAGAAGAGTAACTGACGGTATTAATAATCATAGACTTAAATTTTTTAATCGTGGAAAATTCATATCTGCTACCCCCATATATATAGGGATTAACCAATTACCAAAACCACCTATCATTACGGGCATTACAAAGAAGAAAATCATTACTAGCCCATGAGCTGTTATGACCCTATTATATATTTGTGAGTTTTGTAAAAGGCTACCTGGCTGCCCTAGTTCTAAACGTATAATAAAACTTAAGCCTGTACCCATAAAGCCTGCTCAAACTCCCAAAATTAAATATAAAGTTCCTATATCCTTATGATTGGTAGTAAAAAGTCAGTGTTCCGCTCACCTAATAGTGCGCTTTTTTTCTTTTTTTATAACTTTCTTAAAAGTCGAAACCTTCACAAAGTGTGAGTTTTTAACTCTTTTCGGACTTTGAAGGTCCGTATTTTTTTTTAAATTAACACCTTAATCTGGAATATTTTATTCACTTATTCAGTGTAAATGAATTGTTACGTAGAACTTCAGACTAAGTATTATTCGAAAAACTTTAAAAAAGTTTCCCGAGGCATAACTTCTAAGTTTATTGGCATGAATCTGTGATTTGCCCCACAAATTTCGGAACATTGACCATAGTAGCTTCCTACCTTTTGTGCTAAGAATTTTCCCTTTTTTAGTCGTCCTGGTACGCCATCCATCTTTATACCTAAAGTAGGTATAGCAAATCTATGAATTACATCCCCTCCAGTAACTTTTAAATCCATTACAGTTAAATGAGGCGCTATAACTGGAAGATCAACTTCTAATAACCGAAACCCTCTCTTATCCTCTTCTATTTCTCCTTTGAGCATATAAGAATCAAAGGAGAAATTTTCTCCTGTCCTTAACAAAGTTAATTCATAATGTCAGTATCATTGCATTCCAGTGGCCTTTATTTCTGCAATTATTTCCATTTTATGAGGTCATTCCAGATAATAAAGTAATTCTAAAGAAGGCATTGCTAATCTAACTAATATTACTACAGGTAGTATTGTTCAGCCAAATTCTAGTCCCTTTCTATCTACAAAATCTAAGGAACTAAAACTATTTAATCATAACATCAATATTGTGCCTCCAACTAGACATCCTATAACTATTAGTATTAAAATATTCTGATCATGAAACTTTATTGTTTCTCTCATTGTTGGTGAAATTCTTTTTTGAAAATTTATACCATAAATAAACCCTCTCGCGGAATTTTTCATATAAATAGAGAAGATATTAATCTTTTTAGGGACATGAGCCCTACAGTTTATTTGAATATAACTTATCCTCTATACAAAGTTGCTGAGTTATACCTTTTATTTATGTTGTTAACTTCCTTCAAGTATAATATAATCCAGGGACAAGTCCTTTTTTGGTACGCAAAACCAAGATTTTTAATTAAATTACTGGAATAACCTAAACTTCAGTTTAGGTTACCTTGTTACGACTTTTCTTTTCTATTAGAAAAGAATGACGGGCGGTATGTACACAACCCTGAACTCTTTATTAAAATTCACAAATACTTATTAATTATTTATTATTCCCGAGTCTAAATTTCTTAAACTTTTACAAGATTAACTCCTTTATTCTATACAAAATAGCGAAACTAACCCTCTTTTCATAAGCAGCACAATGACCTGCCTTAATTATATATAATTATGCCTTTTTTTAAACTTTATAAAGATAGACTGAAAACGGCCGTACACTAGCTAAAAGAAAAGGTGAATTATTACGCGGATTATCGATTACGCGTCACGCTCCCCCGGTGAGAAAGGCTGCCGCCAGGTTTTTTAAGTTTCGATTCTACTACTATGGATTCTATATTTACTTCTGGAATAACGAGGTATCTAATCTCGGTTTTTAAACCAGTTTTAGAAAGAGATTATAAAGAATTTGTTTTAGACATCAACTTATTTAACCACATATTGATTTTTTTATTCATTATTATTCTTTTCATATACCTAGCATAAAGATAAGATCAGGTATAACCGCAGCTGCTGGCACAAGTATCCGCCCCTTTTTTATTAATATCCTATTCAAGCTTTCACTTATAAATAAATATTCACCACTAACGTTTCTTAGATTAAATTAATTCTAAGTCTAATTTGTAACATTTCTACTGCTGGTTAAATTAATAATTCTTTATTCTACCAAAACCAAATAGATAAGGATAAGTAATATAATTTACTCCGTCGAATCTGCAATTCACCGCACCAATTGTGCTTTTACCCCCTTATTTTTGTGAGAAACTTACTTGTTATTTTCAGATCTACAGTCTGACGCCTTTTTTAGACTATCTCACTGAGAATTATTTCACCTTGGCTTCTTCAAAGCCACGCTCTGTATTAAGCTATCAAAAATTAGTTCAACGGTCAATTCTTTCCATTATTCTTTAAATTTAATCTTTTATTTTTGTTATTAAATTTATCTCTATTAAATCACACGTTTAAAATTCATAAAATAAAAAAGATTAGTAAAACTCTCCTTATTACCAAAAATGGTAATTTAGACATTTGGGGCATATTTTTTTAAACGTGGGGGATAGAAATTCAACTAATGGGCCGAAACCATTATCCAATACTTTGGTCCCCACGATTATATAGGTAATAAGTTTTTTCTTAATAATATAAGACCATATAAAGGTATTCTATGTAATAAAAAGATTAAACTTTGGCGTCTTTTTAATACTCCTCAGAATTTTTTGAACATTCTTCACTTTCCATGAGATGTTAATACGTATAAATAAATACTGAATAACCCTGCTAGAAATACTGATAAAAAACAAAACACTCCCCTAAAATTTCTATAGTTCAATATTGAGCTTATTAAGAAAAATTCTCTTACTAAGTTTAGTGAAGGGGGTGCCGAAGCGTTTGCAACACATAAAATTAATCAAAAGAAACATAGTAAAGGTGACATATTTAAAAAGCCACGATTAAGTATAATTCTACGTGACCCTCTAGACTCATAAAAGCATTGTACCCCAAAAAATAGCCCAGAAGAACAAATTCCGTGGGCTACTAACATTCCTAGTACACCTATAGATCCAACATAATCGAAACAATAAAATCCTAACATAACCAAGGACATATGAGCTACTGATGAGTATGCTACTAGGGACTTTAAATCTGATTGACGGAAACAGATTAAACCCACCATACACATTGAATATAGTAATCATATAAACAAAGGCCCTCTTCACCGGCATTCTCACATTAAAGTTATTTCATTAATACGCATAAGTCCATATGCTCCTAACTTTAATAATACTCCCGCTAAGATCATTGATCCTGCCACTGGTGCTTCTACGTGAGCCTTTGGTAATCATAAATGTACCCCATATATAGGTAACTTTATCATAAATGCTAGACTTCAACATAATATCATTCACCTATATTCTAAACTATATATTAAGTCTTCCCCAATTATCATACCATGTATACTATTTCTCCCTTTACTAAAATAGCGAAATACAATACATAATAGAAGGGGTATTGCTCCTACTATTGTATATATCATTAAATATCTGCCTGCACGTATCCGCTCTGGTTGCACCCCTCATCTTAGTATAATTATAAGAGTTGGGATTAGAGATAATTCGAAAAATACGAAGAAACACAAGTAATCATCCACTAAAAACGCCCCAATAAGTATTAAATTTAAAATATTAAAATTAAAAAAAAGGTAAGATATTTTATTACTATTATTCATTGCTAAAACCATTAATAATGTTATTCATATACTTAATAATACTAAAAACCCAGCAATTTTATCACTTATGATAAAGTGACTGTGGTTTGCCATAAAATGGGAGAATGGTAGATAGATAAACTTTCTCATTAATATTATTAGTATGGAAAAGATAAATATTAAAAATTTTATTTTTTTTCTATATAATCTAATGAACCCAACTCTTAATAACCTTCACATAGTTTGAAAAAACTTCTTCTTTCCCCACTATCCTTCCCTCTATTCCGTAGAATTGCTACTAATAAAGAAAGCCCTAATCTAGCTTCTCCAGCTGCTATTGCTAAGAAGATTAAAGAAGAGCTAACTTCCCTAGGTGTATTAAATAAAGAAAATAAAAAAAATGTATTTATAATTAAAAATTCAAGTGCAAATAGTATTAGTAATAAGTTTTTAACTCGTAGCACTAATAACAAGAATTTTAGTAAAAAAATCAATAAAAATAATCCTTTATTCATTTTCCACCAATTTCTTTTTTAATATTCACCTTATAATAGGTAAAATTAAATAATATCTAAAATATACTACTGTTCCTATTTGACCTATAAATACATAGGGATCTTCTACAGCACGTGAGCCTATTCATAATAATATTAATATTCTTCCTAATCACCCCCAATATAATAACTGATGTAACCTTGAGTAAGATTTACCACGATTTTTTCTTGTAAAGATTAGAGGTAAAATAAATAAAATAGCTACACTTAATACTAGAGCTATAACTCCACCCAGCTTGTTAGGTATAGAACGAAGTATAGCATATGCTGGTAAAAAGTACCATTCTGGTTGTATATGTACAGGGGTTACTAATACTTTAGCTTCTATATAATTTTCTGGATCAGTAAAAAAGTCTGGCGAATAAATTACTACTCCAATAAATGATAGTATTACTAAGCTAAACCCTACTATGTCCTTTAAGCTAAAATAGGGGTGAAATGGGATCTTGTCTCCTTTTGAAGCTAGTCCTAAAGGGTTATTTGATCCAGTATCATGAAGAAATACTACGTGAATTATGACTAAACCCAAAATACCAAATGGTACCAAAAAATGTATGGCAAAAAATCGCGTTAATGTTGGGTAGCCTACAGCAAAGCCCCCTCAAATTCATTGCACTAAATCTTTACCGACATAAGGTACTGTTGAGAAGAATTTTGTTATTACGGTTGCCCCCCAATAAGACATTTGACCTCAAGGTAATACGTAACCTAGAAAGGCGGCAGCCATTGACAAAAATAATATTAATACTCCTGTATTTCACGTATGATTAAATAAATAGGAACCATAATATACCCCCCGCCCTATGTGTAGATATAAGAATAAAAAATAAGCTGATGCTCCTTTAGCATGTATAGCTCGTATAATCCACCCAAAACCTACTTCTCGAGTAATTGAGTCTACTGACTGGAAGGATATTTTTAAATCAGATACGTAATGCACTGCCAAAAATAAACCTGTTAATATTTGAATACCTAAAAATAGACCCAGTAAAGAACCGAAGCCTCATCAATATGAGATATTCTTTGGTGAAGGAAGATCATAAATTAATCTTTTTACACCTTTTATTACCGAACGATCTCGTCGGACTGAAAATACTATTTTACTTTTTGTATTAAATTCCAGAAAAAGGGTATTCTTACACTTTTGCTTCCACAAAACAACGTTCTTTTTAAACTACCTTTTTTGGTTTTGGGTATAAATATACCAAATTCCGAATTACAAGATCGACGCATTATTTGCTTCTAAAACCGTTCATTATATTAGTATAACCATATATATGTAAAATAATGAAACTGGTAGAAAGATCTTTCATGCTAAACTCATTAATAAATCATAACGGAATCGTGGTAGGGCTGCCCGCACTCACAAAAAACTAAATGTGAATATAATACCCATTATTATATATCCTCCCCATCCTGCTGGGAAGAAAAGGATACCTGTTAAAAATCTCATTAGTAAAATGTTACCATATTCAGATAAAAATAAACAGGCAAATTCAAAAGCCGAATATTCTATTTTAAATCCTGAAACAAGTTCTCTTTCACCCTCGGCAAAGTCAAAGGGAGCTCGATTTGTTTCAGCAATGGCTGATATAAATCATATAACTGCGGCTGGTGCCAATATTAATATATACCAGTAGTCCTTATAAAGATAATCAAAGAAGAGATACCTACCTCCTAAACAGCAGGGTAAGAATATTATAAATATTAGAGATACTTCATAGGAGATTGTTTGAGCAGCTCCTCGAATTCTTCCTAAAAGGGCATACTTTGATTTTCTCCCTCACCCCGAACCTAGCAGGGTATATACTTGCAATCTAGCAATACATAAAAATAAGACTACACCAAGTCTAAAGAAGTATTTTGTATAATAAGAAGGAAATAGTGACCAACCTAATATCATTAATAGGAGGGATACTATTGGACTGAATCAAAAAAGTATTATTTTTGCATAATGTGGTGTACCTAATTCCTTAAATAATAACTTACCCCCATCAGCTACTGGCTGTAATAAACCTAAGTACCTTACCTTTTTTGGCCCCTTTCGTGATTGTATATACCCTATTACCTTTCGTTCTAATAGAGTTAAGAATGGTATAGCTATTAAGATTTTAACAAAGACTATAATTCAAGGTATTAAAAAGCTAATCATTTTTACACGTGTTCTCCTAAATATTGACTTACTAATAAACTAAATACAAATCCTTGAATAAAGCCTATACCTACTTCAAATAACATATAACCTCACATTAGTATTATTACTGCAAGTAATATGTTTCTTCTAACGCCCATTAAACTAATAAATACATGACCCGTAGTTATTTTAATTCTTAAACGTAGAGATAGGGTTAAAGGACGTATAATACTACTGACAATTTCTATAATAGCTAGAATTGGGGCCAAGTAATTTGGAGCCCCTCTAGGAGTAAATTTTGAAAAAAAATTAATTACAGAAAACTCTAACCTTGAATATACTATACTTAATCACAAAATCCAGGAAGCAGTAAAAGTTAATACCATTTGAGTTGTTAATCCAAAAATATATGGTATTAAACCTCACATTTTACAACCTAGTATTAAAAAGAATGTACCTCCTATAATTATATAACTTCCCTTAATTTGGTTAAAGCATGCCGCCTTAATTTTGTCATAATGTCAAGATATAAGCCTTGAAAAGAATATACCTATACGATTAAGACTTGAAAAAAATAGTTTAATATTTCAAAAAAATCATATAAAACCTAAGAATCATACTCCTAATTTCATTAACTGAAAATTAGAATAATGATAATCAGATCTTGAGAAAAGATCGTAAATCATCTAGTGTGGGAGTTTCCTCAAAATTTACTATATCACAGTAACCTGCTATCGCAGTCCTCACACTATTTTTTTGCTAAAGAGGCAAATCTTCAATTCACACTAAAAAGTTAACAGCTTTCCGTACTATTTATACTACCCTCTATTTAACTAAATTAGGAGTAATATCCTTCTAAGAATAACTATAATTATAAAGAATATGTCGATCTGTAGCCTTCTTCTTCTAGAATATCGTCTTCTACCTTCTAACCTTCTGGAGAAAGTTCTGTATAATTTAATAAATATCTTTATATAACCTATAACTTGGATAATTAGTAATACTCTTATTAACAGACTTATTCTTCATCTCATTAGTACTTCGTAACTGGGATAATCTACCATGTAATGTTTATAATCTAATATTTCTATTTGGTTTTTCATTATTTCTTTTTCTTTTATATTTAAACCACTAAAAAAGTGTAACTTTCATTGGAAGCCTAATAGAGGTGGTAATCCTGAAAAAATTAGTATACCTAAAGCTAAACTTTGTAGTAAATCTGACTTTCCCCTAACTTCTCTTCAAAATTTTGTTCTTTCTATTGTTTTCTTTATAAGAATAAGCCCTATAATTATTACGACACTGCAATAACTAAAAAAGTACATTATTGCAGCTTGCGATTTTACCATTATTAAATAAAAAGTAAGTCTCATTTTTCCTACAGAAGACCAAGCCAACACCAACTTTATATTTTTTTTTGAATAATGTATGCCCACAGCTGCTACGCTTAGGCCTGAAAAACATACTAAAAGCCCTATTTTTTTTTGAAAATCGAATACTTCCCGAAGTACTACGAAACTTGGTATCTTTTGTATAGTACTTATAATTATTATAGAGAACCAATCCAAACGCTTAAAAATAGAAGGTACTCATAAAAAGAAGGGGGATACACCCATCTTTATGGCAAAACCTATAATACCAAGTAAAGATATTTTTATTAAGGCTCCTCATAAAAATAATATTCTGCCAAATACTTGAACCAGAAAGTAATATATACCTACATTGATCTTCCCTATATTATAGTTACTATTGAGTATAATGAAAGGAATAATACCAAACATTTTTATTTCCATACCAAGATATATTATAAAAAGGTTACTACCAGAAATTGTTAGGAATTTTCCTAAGATAATAATTACTATTAGGAATACTTTACTTACCCGCTTTAATTTAAACCAAGAAAGATTCATCTAGAAGTATGAATACTTTTGTACTCCATAAAGAGTTAGCAGCCCTTCATGCTGATTTTGATACCTCGTTTTTAGGTAATTTCAAAACCGTATCAATAAATGAATAAATATAGACCTAATCAGACTACATCTACAAAATGTCAATATCAAGCGGCTGCTTCCAGGTATACGTGCTTTTCTTCCCTGAAATTAGAACCCCCAAGTCGTATCATTGCTAAGATTAATAATCTAGCCCCTATAAATACATGTAGCCCATGAAAACCTGTTAATAAGAAGAATAAAGTACCATACCTTCTGGTATTTCCTCTAAACCCTCTTCTTATATATTCTACTGCTTGACAAGCTACAAAGAATGCTCCCAATCCTACAGTTATATATATGTAAAACCCAGCCTTTCTGTACTTTCCACGTAATAAGTTTTCATGTGCTAAAGTACAACAAACCCCAGACCCCAATAGAATTAGAGTTTTTTGAAGGGGTAAGCCTAGTGGATTCATTACTACAACTCCGTATTCTTCGGTAGCTCATGCCCCTTTTGCTTCCTCTGGCTTTCAGCATCTGTGGAAATAACCTCAGAAAAACCCCGCGAAGAAAAGTACTTCGGAAGCAATAAAGAGAACCATAGCAAATCGAACATTTACTCTCCTAACTCTTTTATGCCCCCCTGTATTCATTTCCTTATACATATCATAAAATCACGTTAACAAGATGATTCTCATAAAAATTAAACCAACACGAAGATTTAAATTAATTTTATAATGCCAAGTCAGAATAGCACCGCCCGCTAATTTTATAACCGCCACTACAATTACAGCTGGTCAAGGTCTTGAACTAGGAGTGTGCATTCTATGTATACCCTTGAATATTTTATTTAAATTCTTTAGCATTTATTAAAACCAGGGTTTTCCTACTTTCCCATTGGGCGTAGTATAATGGCTTTCAAGAGGTGATTATTTAAATCTTTTTAAGCCCGACAAGCTTATGTTTTTAGTAAACTAACCTCTTACTATTTTATCCATCTAAGAATTCCCCGACGTCATTCTTCTAATGTACCAGCTAAAAGTATTCAAATAAATGCTAAAATCAGAATACGATTCTTTCAAAAGCCTAATTGTATTTGCATAGGTAGTTGTAATAACAAAGATATTTCTATGTCGAATATTATAAATAATATTATTATAATAAAAAATCGTAAAGAGAAAGGAACCCGGGCCTTATCCTTAGGGTCAAAACCGCATTCAAAAGGGGAAGCCTTTTCTCGAGAACTTATATAATTCTTTCGTCTAGTTCAAAATATTCACAATCTTATTAAACCTATTAGTATGCCCCTAAAAATACCAACTCTTAGAAATGTCCTCTTCAATTTAAGAACAAAATAATTGACCAACAACTCCCAAAGCTGCCATTCTAAATAAACTACTCTTAAATTTTGGGGTTTAAACCTTCCCCAGAGTAAGAATCTGATGCTGTAAAAGCTTCCAAAATTATAAGGAAACTACGTTTACCTTAGAATCCAAAATTCTATGTGCAAGATTACACCTCCTTATAAAGAGGGTTTTACCATCTTTGGAGCTTAAATCCAACGCATTTTTCTGCCATCTTAAATCTAAAGGAGTATACCCCCACAAGCTATAATTACCAATATACTTAATAAGTAGAACTTTATTCTAGGCTTGAAAAAATAGAAGGTAAAATTACTTAAAGTTTTTCCTGTATTTAAAATTCCGTAATCCATCTTTTTGATTATACTTCTTAATTTTCCTTGATCTAACAGTGAATAATAAGAATCCCCTAAGTTTCTTAAATTGTCTATTCAAAACCTTCCTTTAAAGGCTGAAATAAAACCTATTTCAGAAAAAAATCACCTAAACGATCTTTTTTTAACTTTTACCTTCTTTCATGCCGATATTATACCAAAAATTATTAATAATAAAACTATTACCTTTTTTAAAGTTCTAGGATAAATACTGTGTATACTTAGAAAATCTTTTTCTAAAACTTTTCCTGCTGCAATACTTCCTAAAAATAAAGGTAGTATAGACATCACCTTAACTTTTTTTTCATTAAAACGTCTACTTTTACTGTACCCTTTACCTCCTAGTAATTGGAATAATAACCGACAAATATAAAAAGATGTTAGTGGTAGTGAAAACAATAATAAGTAATGAAATATTTTATTTTGTATAAAATAGTCTTTTTCAATCACAAATTCCTTTGAAAAAAATCCAGAAAAAAATGGAAGACCCATAAGAGAAAACCTTCTTATAACTAAACTCATACTGACTAGGGGCGAACACTTTCACATCCCTGATAATCTACGCAAGTCTTGGAAGTGACCTTTTTTAATCATAAAGTAACCTACGCAAATGAACATCATAGCCTTAAAAATTGCATGCGTTATTAAATGAAAAAAACCTAAACATTTTAGGTTTAGAGATAAAGCTACCATCATAAAACCTAATTGCCTCAATGTAGAAAAAGCTACTATCTTCTTGCCGTCTCATTCTACACATGCAGCTAATCTTGCTGAATATAGTGTTCATAAACCACATATACCTAATAAAAAAAATAAATATTTTGGTATAATATAATGAAATCGTATAATTAAATATATACCGGCTGTTACTAAAGTTGATGAGTGTACCAATGCAGAAACAGGTGTTGGTGCCGCCATAGCGGCAGGTAATCAACTAGAAAAAGGAAATTGAGCTCTCTTTGTAAAGCTACCTAAAACCAAAACTACTGTAAAGAAACAGTATAATTCTTTTTTAAATATTCCTTTAATATCCCAGTGTCCTTCCATCAATAAAAAAGCTAAGGCTAACATAAATAAACCATCTCCTAGACGATTTATTAGATATGTCTTTAGGCCGGCCCTTCATGATGACCTTCTTACATAATAAATTACTAACAAAAATCTAGTAATTCCTAGACCGTCTCAACCTATTAACAGAAAGAAAAAGTGAGGAAAAAAAATCATACAGAACATAGAAAAAACGAAGCTATAAACTAATCAGTGAAACCGGTCCGGGAATAATTCTTTTTTCATATATCTTGTCGAAAACTTTAATACACAAGAAACTATTATACATAAAGTACTAAAAAATAGTAAAGACATCTTATCAATAAGAAATAAGAAATCTAATTTTAGTCTATTTAATTTAAATATATTTCAAGAAAATAAATATTTTCCTTTTTTTATAAAAGGTATTAAACTTAGACCTAATACAAGGAATATATTTCTCACATATTTGACAGAACTTAACAAAGATCTTTGGTCTTTTGACCATATACCAACTTTCAAAATTGGTCGATTAATATCAGTAAAGATCCTAATCTTTAAATGTTGGGCGTAAAGCTCCTCGAGACGTGTAGGTTAACTTTGTTACTAATCATAATACTATTAAAAGCATTATTCCTACAAGAATTAAGATAATAACTTCTTCCTCTTTGAATAATCTATATCTATATTTTTTTGCTTTTTTATTTTTAAATGATCATCTTTTATCATGAAATTTATAATATAATAGTGATGATATTAGGATAAAAAGAATTTTTAACTTTATTAAAAATGCTTTTTTTCTTGTACGTCTCACTGCTAGTAAAGGGTTATAATTTAATGATGAGAGGTAGAAGAAGAGAACTAGCAAACCCCCTATATAAATTATGAAAAAAATTAATGAAAGTCATGAGAGGAAACAAAACCTTATTATAACTCTTATAGAAAACCTTAGACCTAGAATTAAGAAGCCTAAGTTTAAAGTGTTTATAGCATAAATTGCTAAATATTTAAATATTAGTATTAATCTCCAGCTTAGAAAACTCACTTAGAGTGTATTTATATACTTTGACTATCTAGAAAGGATAGTCTCCTCCTTGGATGACTCTAAAGACTTTTTAATTATAGATTTTAAAACTATAAATAGTCTACTATGTATAATTAAATTACTGCTAGAAAGATAAAAACCCCTTAGGTAAAAACTTTTAGATGTAGGTCCCGATT